AATAGAAAACTTTTCATCAAAGAAAGAATTTATCCTTCGAGCCTGGGAGAAAAAGAGAATTTTGTTTGTGAAAAACTGTTAAAAACACTAAAGATATATATCTTGTTTACCAAGACGGCGCTCCTATTTTTTTCTGATATTTATACCGGATTTAATCAATGAATTGGAACGAATTAACGGATCGGTCTATTTTTTTAGACCCTGGGAGACCTTTAGATCATAATTATCTTTAAATTTGAATTCCATTTCCATAAGAATTCTCAAATCTCTTTCCGGTTTTAGATCGCTCAACAACAACCCCTTAACCCGTAAATCTATTCCAAATTCATAAATCATTCCACGGATTTTTAGAGTTGCTTGTATAGTGTATAAGCGTATACTCGCTATGCACAAAACACAAAACAGAGGGTTATTCTATTTTCATCATAGAACGATTATTCGATTCTTTTTCTTCTTTGGATCATATCATAATTTAAGAAAAACTTCTCAAATTATTCTAATCCGCGGGAGAAATTCTTTGATTCTTCAACTTCGATCAAATCGGAATAGTTCTTTTAATTCTTATACTACTCCATTTGGATGAAATCGAATCGGATTCAAATATTTCTGATTTTTTATTGACTCCTGTCAAAAAGAAAAATTTGGAGTCGAAGGTCATATCTTTTTTTTTTAATGAGTCTGCTTTTATGTTATTTCGTACTGTACAATTCCTTTGTTTGTGGGATCCTTTTCTCACGGAGAGGTAATGAAAAGAATTATAGAATGGATTTCTACCTATGCCTAGATCGCGGATAAATGGAAATTTTATTGATAAGACCTTTTCAATTGTAGCCAATATCTTATTACGAATAATTCCGACAACTTCAGGAGAAAAAGAGGCATTTACCTATTACAGAGATGGTGTGATTTGATTAGTTTTTTATTTACCGCTTTCGGTCTTCGGAGAAAGACAGATGATTCCGGATAGAAAAGAACGAAAAAAGATTATTGAAAAAATCTACGCTTGTTGAAGGTGAAGTTTATAGATAAAACAATTCCTTCTGTCGTGTATCCCCGATTAATGCAGCCTCAGATGCTTTAATTATCGATTCTAGTATTGAGCGAAAGGTTACACCTATGGGTTCTGTATTGCAGGCCAACCCTACGACACTAGTACCAATAGGCGGCATAGGGGAAGAGGCGCTACGCCTAGGAATCAACAACACGAAAACTTTGTTATAAATTACCCCTTTTCCTTATCGGGATCGGGACTAAGAAGAATGGTTGGGATAACAAACATCCATCTCGTTCGTACTTTGGATACCCTTATAACCATCGAAGACTGTTGAAGTGATTAATTCCTGGAAATTAAGGGGCGTTGAGAACAAAGAAATTGTTGGAGTTTACATTTTATCTAGTACCAATACGCGTGATGCTAAGAAAAGATCTTTTGCAGGAAGGTTGGCTAGAGATTTCTTGTAAAAACATTAGCCCCATTCAGTTCATAATGAGAATATTTCAATCTTTTTTGATTCCATGTATTATTCTCATTATGCACATAAAGGAGGAGCCGTATGAGATGAAAATCTCATGTACGTTTCTGGAACGGAGAATTCTTTGAATCGAATGACGACCGTAACGGATGTCAGCTCAATCCGAAGGAAATTATGCGGAAGCTTTACAGAATTATTATGAAGCTATGCGACTGGAAATTGATCCCTATGATCGAAGCTATATACTCTATAACATAGGCCTTATCCACACAAGGAATGGAGAACATACAAAAGCTTTAGAATATTATTTTCGGGCACTAGAACGAAACCCGTTCTTACCACAAGCTTTTAATAATATGGCTGTGATCTGTCATTACGTGCGACTATCTCGACTATAGAAAGAAAAAGGGGGAAGAAAGAGCAAATACACTAATAAATACTAGAAAAAAATAGGCTTTCTACATATGCATCGTGAAAAAAAAACGATTTTTATCAGCTGTAGCAAAGAAAGAAACTTCATAGAAGTCGAAATATGAAGAAATAGATATGCCTAGATACTTTATTCTATGGATAAAAGATCTAATTGATAGAGGAAGCACCGTAAAGACCAATTCGCGAGGTTTTTGGCCGATGCCGATCCAATAAGAACTGCTTATTTATGTCATGATATGAGATAAAAGTTAGGAATCAACTTATGTAATAAAGTCGATCCCCTAAGGTATTGAGCGGCGGTGTAGCATCAGATCCCAAAGACAGTAAGCTTTTCTTTCTTAGGAAAGAAAGTCTTTTTCAAAGATTCTATATATATTTTTATATGAAAACGAGATAGGTACCTTTCAGAAAATTCTAACGAGAGTGGAAATGCTTATATGTTATTCTTCTGACGGTGGGAGAAAAGATAAAATGAAAGCTGATTATTAATTTTATAATTTAATAAAAAGTAAAGTTTGAAACTCATGCTCATGGAATTAACCTCTTTTGGTTAACCCGAGAAAAAAAGATAAGGATAGATCTATGAGAAATCTCAT